ACTGCTGTCCGAACATCGGATGCTGGATATCTTACACGCAGACTTGTTGAAGTAGTTCAACACATTGTTGTACGTAGAACAGACTGTGGCATCATCCAAGGAATTTCTGTAAGTCCTCGAAATGGGATGATGTCGGAAAGAATTTTTATCCAAACATTGATTGGCCGTGTATTAGCAGATGATATATATATAGGCTCACGGTGTCTTGCCATTCGAAATCAAGATATTGGTATTGGACTTGTCAATCGATTCATAACTTTTCAAACACAGCCCATCTCGATCCGAACTCCCCTTACTTGTAAGAGTATGTCTTGGATCTGCCGATTATGTTATGGCCGGAGCCCTAATCATGGTGACCTCGTCGAATTGGGAGAAGCTGTAGGTATTATTGCGGGTCAATCTATTGGGGAACCCGGCACTCAACTAACATTAAGAACTTTTCATACCGGTGGAGTATTCACAGGGGGTACTGCAAAACAAGTGCGAGCCCCTTCTAATGGAAAAATCAAATTCAATGAGGATTTGGTTCATCCCATACGTACACGTCACGGGCATCCCGCTTTTCTATCTTATATAGACTTGTATGTAACTATTGAGAGTGAGGATCTTATACATAACGTGACTATCCCACCAAAAAGTTTTATTTTAGTTCAAAACGATCAATATATAGAATCAGAACAAGTGATTGCTGAGATTCGCGCGGGAACCTACACTTTGAGTTTTAAAGAGAAGGTTCGAAAACATATTTATTCTAACTCAGAGGGAGAAATGCACTGGAGTACTGATGTATATCATGCACCCGATTTTACATATAGTAATGTACATCTCTTACCAAAAACAAGTCATTTATGGATATTATCAGGAGTCTCATACAGATCCAGTGTAGTCCCTTTTTCAATCCATAAAGATCAAGATCAAATGAACGTTTATTTTCTTTCTGCCAAAGGAAAATTCATGTCTAGCTTTTCAGTAAATACAGTAAATAATGATCAAGGGAAAGCCAAATTCCTTACTTCGGGTCTTTCTGATAAAAAAGAAAGCAGTATTCCTGATTATTCAGAATTTACTCGAATCGTAGATAGGGGTCATTGTAATCTCCTATTTCCTTCTATTCTCCACAAAAATTATGATTTATTTTTATTAGCAAAAAGGCGAAGAAATAGATTTATCATTCCATTCCAATGGATTCAAGAACGAGAGAAAGAACAACAGCCTCGTTCTAGTATTTCGATTGAAATACCTATAAATGGTATTTTTCGGAGAACTAGTATTCTTGCTTATTTTGATGATCCTCAATATAGAAGAAAGAGTTCGGGAATTACTAAATACGGGGCTATAGGCTTGCATTCAATCCTCAAAAAAGAGGATTTAATTGAGTATGGAGAAGTTAAAGAACTTAAACCAAAATACCAAACGAAAATAGATAGATTTTTTTTCATTCCCGAAGAGGTGCATATTTTACCCGAATCTTCTTCCATAATGGTACGAAACAATAGTATTATTACAGTAGATACACGAATCGCTTTAAATACAAGAAGCCGAGTAGGCGGATTGGTCCGCATGGAAAAAAAAAAAAAAAAGATTGAACTTAAAATTTTTTCTGGAGATATCCATTTTCCTGTAGAGATGGATAAGCTATTCCGACACAGTAGCATCTTGATACCGCCTGGAAGGGTAAAAAAAAAATTGAAAAATTGGATCTATGTCCAATGGATCACACCGACCAAGAAAAAATATTTTGTTTTGGTTCGACCCGTAATCATATATGAAATAGCGGACGGTATAAATCTAGAAACACTTTTTCCCCAGGATTCGTTGCAGGAAAAGGAGAATTTAAAACTTAGAGTTAGAAATTATATTCTTTATGGAAATGGCAAACCAATTTTGGGAATTTCCGGAACCAGTATTCAATTAGTTCGGACTTGTTTAGTCTTGACCTGGGACCAAGACAACAAAAGTTCTTCGTTAGAAGAAGCCCACGCTTTCTTTGTTGAAGTACGTACAACTGGTCTGATTGGAGAGTTCCTAAGAATCAACTTAGTGAAATCACATATTTATTATATAAGAAAAAGAAATGATCTGTTAGGGCCCGGATTGATCTCGGATAATAGGTCAGATCGTACCAATCCATTTTATTCTATTTATTCCACGGAAAGGATTCAACAATCACTTAGACAAAATCAAGGAACTATTCATACGTTCTGGAATAGAAGTAAGGAATCTCAATCTTTGATAATTTTGTCATCAACTAATTGTTTTCAAATGGGTCCATTCAACGATGTAAAACATTACAATGGGATAAAAGAATCAATTAAAAAAAATCCTCGAATAAAAATTCGGAATTCGTTAGGACCTTTAGGAACAGCCTGTCAAATTGCGAATTTTTTAAAAACTCATAATCAGATCTCGGTAACTAAATATTTGCAACTTGACAATTTAAAACAGACTTTTCAAGTACTTAAAAATTTTTTACTTAAATATTTTTTAATGGACGAAACCG